CCTCCAGGACCTAAATAACTCAATTTTCGCCCATGAACGATTTGTGTCAATGGATTAGTTCGATCCAAAACTTGAGATAAGGGATGTAAGCCAAAAAAAGATTCATAAGTGGTTGTTAATGAAGTCGAAGTTACCAAATTTTGAGGAGTCGGTATCATTTTATGCCGGATTGCTCCACATATAGTTCCTCGAACCGCATTTTCTAAACGAACAAGGGCTAATCCGAATTGATCCTGTAACAGATCTGCTACAGAACGAATACGCTTATTTTTCAAGTGATTCATATCGTCAAGTGTGCCCATTCCAAATTTCATTCCGATCAAATGATCTGCAGCAGCCAATATATCCCGTGGTAACAAAAATGTATTGTTTTGGGGTATATCAAGATTTAGTCTCCGGTTCATATTTCGTCGACCAATCCTTCCTAATTCACATCTTTGTTGAAAAAATTTCTTTTGTAATTCCTTACATAAGGACTCAGAAAATACCGGATCCCCGCCTATACAAGCGAATTGTTGATAAAACTCCAAAATTGCATTTTCTTTTGACCCAATCTTTTTTTTCTCTTTATCATTCAGGAAAGACAAGAAAATTTCGGGATAACAAACATTATCTAGAATTTCTTTTAGATTTGAACCCATAGCCGATGATAGAACTAGAATAGATATTTTTTGTTTCCTACTCACGCGGGCCCATATCCTTGCTTTTCTATCAATTTCTAATTCTAATCTCCCTCCCCAATCTGATATTATAGTACTGGTATAAACAGAAATTCCGTTATGATCCAATTCGGAACGATAGTAAATACCGGGACTTTGCAATATTTGATTGATTACAATTCTGTATATTCCATTTACTATAGAGGTGCCCAGGGAATTCATTAGAGGAATGTTTCCAATAAAAACAGTTTGTTCTTGTATATCTCTACCGCTTTTCCAAATTAATCCCGCGGGTACATATAATTCAGAAGAATATGTGAGTGATTCATATACAGCATCTCTTTCTTTTATCAAGGGTTCTACCAATTGATATCTTTCCACAAATAATTGAAATTCAATTTCTTGATCTGTATCTTCAATTTTTGGAAACTTATGAAATTCTTCCGCCAAGCCCCGATTAATGAACCCACAAAATCCCTCAAATTGTATCTGATTAAATCCTGGTATTGTGGACATTTCCTCTTTTTTATTCCGGAGCATCTTAACTTTCCTCTTTAATCGAAAAAATTCCATTATTGCTAGATTGACCTATATGGTTAGGTTAGTTCGATGAAGAGTGAGCCAATAATGGAATGTATATTCTGTTTACTGAATCACATGAAATTTTAACCAACTCCATATCTCTATTTCATACGTATGAACGGAAACGAGACGTAAGAATGAAGATTATTTTTGACACAAGTTCAAATTTGCGACAGGAATTAATAAAACATTTTTCCTTTACCATTCTATATATATATTAGAATATATATTAGAATAGAATTAATATAGAATTCAAAATTCAAATATGCTGATTCTTTATAGGAATATGTGCATAAGAATAAGAGAGAGATCCTCTGTTCTGTGTAACAATTTCTTTTTTAGGGTTTACATATACACATATATGGTGTTATAATTCAAAATTAAGATTGAAAATAATTTATACTGATTTGTTATTTGCTTTTCTTATGCGATTAAGGAAACACATGTTTTGAGATACAAATTTAGTTCACTAATTCAACATAAATTAGGTAAATGAAATGGTTACTGCCTGAATTTTTCAATCTATGACTGGAAACCCCCTTTTTTTCTTTCAAAAATAAAAATAAAATTACTAAATTTAGTACTAGAATAATGGAGTATAGATAATATTTTTATTCCTAATTTTGGATCGGATTTGGCGACATGGCCAAGTGGTAAGGCGGGGGACTGCAAATCCTTTATCCCCAGTTCAAATCTGGGTGTCGCCTGATTGACAAAATTTTTAGAATCTGTAAGTTCTAGAAAAGACTGTAAATTTTTCTCAGCATGGGGATTTTGGGTGTGACCCCACCGTACCAATCCAATAGGATGAAGTGAAGGTTGCTTCACTTATTAATTTAATAATGGGTTCGGGCCATTTATTTAATTCAATGGATAAATTAAATAAATTAGGAAATGGAGGTCCTATCCTAATAATCTGTCTTAATAGTATATACATTTTTCTATATATTTTTATATCTTTTGCTTATACAAAAGGTAACAAAAGAAACAATAGATCTTACTATTAGAAAGACTCCTTTGATATTGATATAAGAAAGAAAGGGTATATGTATCGTATTTGTACTTACGGCTCGCTTCTACCGAAAATCCAATACAATAATATAGAATTTGCTACGATTAGCTTCATTGGATTTGAAGCATCAATCGTTTTAAATCAGAATCCCATTTTGACTCTGTGCCGTTAATTCCACTATGATTATTGATCAATAATCATAGTGGAATCATTCCTTGATAGAGATAGGAGACATAATTTACATGGATATAGTAAGTCTCGCTTGGGCTGCTTTAATGGTAGTCTTTACATTTTCCCTTTCGCTCGTAGTATGGGGGAGGAGTGGACTCTAGAGACACTACCATAATTGTAAATTGATTTATATTATATAAACCTATATTATATCTGTATACAATATTGGATAGTGTGTAGAAAAAACTATAGATATTATATTTATATTTCTACACACTATCTCATCATTTCTTCAATTATTGACAAGAACTAATAATTCTAGTTTCATTAAAATTAATTATTTTGACTGGCTGTTTTTACGTAAATGATAAGTAAAAAAGCGGTAGGAACTAGAATGAACAGTGTAGTAGCAATAAATGCGAGAATATTAACTTCCATAATCTCATTTTTTTTTTGTTTCGCAATAACTCGGGATCTAATCCCATAGAGATGAAAAATTTGATTCCTGTAAATTCAATAAGTTAATTGTATCCTGATGATGCCAAATGGATCAAAATATTATGAATAACAATAGATCTAATCTATCAAATCAATTAATTGTCGAGAATTTAATAGTATAACATAGGAAGACTTTTTATCCATACTAAATCAAAAATTCAATTTCTAATCCAATTCCAATATTGAATGCTATTGAATTTTTCGTCCTTTTCCATTCTTTCTTTTCTATAACCTACCTTCTTCGTTCTACTTACTTAATACAGACAATTAATTTAAGTATCCGACGAGGTATCAGATGACCGGTATTCAATGGGTCAGGTCACACCTAAGACCCAAACAATATAAGTGAGATGGAAAAAGGACGGATTAAAAGATCTAATATTCCAACAGATTTACTAAAAAGGGGTACCTTGCTTGGTCTTTTATTTATTATTTATGAAAAAAAAAATTAAATAATTTTAATTAAGATTATTATATATTATATATAATTTATGATTTTAAATTATAAATTAATAGATTTAATTAATATTAATTATTAATATAATTAATTAATATAATATCCTCTTCTCTTTCTTGGATTGGGGGAGAACACATACATAAAAAAATTAGCATGCGATTTGAATGAGATAGATTTTTTTAATTAAAATATAGAGGATACACAAGTCGGAGTTGGAATTGGAAAAGGGCGCAGTTAAAAATAAAAAGGCGCTCTGTTCCGCCGAGGTAATTATGTTAAGTTCATTGTATATTGTACAACAAAGGAATACAATTTTTGTATGTACTCCTGGTAAAAATATGGGCACTCTACTCCATTTCATTATTCAAGAACAATCAAAAAATAAAGTCAAATGAATAACGAATATGGTATCTCTTAAAATACTGACATAGAGTAATATAACCGATCGTACCAATCAATCTAGGTATGTCTCTTCCTTATCAATCGGTACTATTCCGTAGTGAAAGAAATGAAAATTCCCGCATTTCTTTTGTCTGATGATAAATATCAAAATATCAATGTGAAACGAAAAAAAAAAAATAAGGATTCTTAGATCTTGCTCCCTGTCCCACTTTTCTGTAAAAAGTGGGAGATGAATTGATAAATTCATCGGATCCTAGTTCGGGACTGACGGGGCTCGAACCCGCAGCTTCCGCCTTGACAGGGCGGTGCTCTGACCGATTGAACTACAATCCCAGCGAGGTGTATGACATACATATTCTTATGGTTTCATAAGAACATTCTATTCGTCTCGTCGTGTTGTAACAGAAACAAAAATGATATACTGATATCATATCCACATGGATATGAACTATAGCAATAATTACTAGTAACCGGTGGTTCTTTTTTTTTATTGTCAAAAATGACTAATTAAAAAATATGGATAGATCAAAAAAATGGTTGATCTTTATTTTGACGGATAGGGCATTTCTATTTCTGGAGGACAAATTAAACTGGTTAGATCGTATTCAATGGAGCGGCGAATTATTGGGCCGAGCTGGATTTGAACCAGCGTAGACATATTGCCAACGAATTTACAGTCCGCCCCCATTAACCGCTCGGGCATCGACCCAGGAAGAATTAATTCTAGGTTTAGTTATAATCCATGATCAACTTCCTTTCGTAGTACCCTACCCCCAGGGGAAGTCGAATCCCCGCTGCCTCCTTGAAAGAGAGATGTCCTGAACCGCTAGACGATGGGGGCAGATCCGCCCGACCATCAGCATACTATGCTGATAGTATGATAAGTTTTTTGGAATTGTCAATATACAATATAATTATAATATATTATATAACTAGATCAAAAGAGTCTTTTCTACTTTGAAATTTTTAACATTAATATACAGAAATCTAGATAACTTTAATTTACAATACAGATTAATATAGATATATATATTATTATGTATTATAATACAATGCATAGCATAGTATTATATAATATATATACAGATTAATGAAACAAAGTTATAGTAGTAGGATTGGGTAGTGCTTGATCCGACAGAAAAAAGGGATAAAAAGAATATTTTATAATATTTAATATAATTATAATATTAAATTTATTTTCTTCATTCAATTTTAACTA